TAATGAAACAAATCAGGAAAGAATTAATAAAACAAGTAAAAATGGAATTCACTTTATTTCGACTATAAAAAAATTACTTTCTAAGGTTAGTAATAAGAATTCAAAGATTTCTTATGATTTCTCTTTTTTCTCACAATCACAAGCATATGTATTTTACAAATTATCACAAACCCAACTTATTCACTTTTATAATTTAAGATTTGTCTTTCAATATGACGGAACATCCCTTTTTCTTAAGAAGGAAATAAAAGATTATTTTAAAAAACAAGGAATATTTCATTACGAATTAAGACATGAATCTTTTTGGAATTTTGAAATGAATCAACGGAAAAACTGGTTAAAGGGGCATTATCAATATCAATCCGATTTATCTCGGATAAGATGGCCTATATTAGTACCACAAAAATGGCGAAATAGAGCCAATCAACACAGTATGGCTCAAAAGAAAGATTTAAACAAAAAGGATTCATATGAAAAAAATAGATTAACTCATTCCGACAAACAAAAATTTTTTGAAGCGAACCCATTACAGAATCAAAAAGATAATTTTAAAAAACACTATAGATATGATCTTTTATCATATAAATCTATTAATTATGAAGATAAGAAAGACTCGTATATTCATAAATCATTATTCCAAGGAAATAATAAAGAAGAAATCTTTTCTAATTCCAACATAAGGGAAGACAAATTATTTGATATGTTGGGAGGTATCCCTATTACTAATTATCTAGAAGAAGATCATATTATGGATATGGATATGGATAAATTTTCGGATAGAAAATATTTTGATTGGAGAATTCTCGATTTTTGTCTTAGAAATAAGGTTGATATTGAAGTCTGGGTTGATATTGGTACCAACAGGAATCCAAATACTAAGATTGGGGCTGATAAGTATCAAATAATTGATGAAATTAATAAGAAAGTTCTTTTTTATCTTACAATTCATGAAGATGAAGAAATTAAACCATCCAATCAAAAAAAGTTCTTTTTTGATTGGATGGGAATGAATGAAGCAATACTAAGTTGTCCTATATCAAATCTGGAGCTTTGGTTCTTCCGAGAATTAGTGCTATTTTTTAATGCATATAAAAAAAAACCGTGGATCATACCAATCAAATTACTTCTTTTCAGTTTTAATGGAAATGAAAATGGGAATAAAAAAATAACTCGAAAGAAAAAGGAAGATCTTTTTATATCATCGAATCAAAAAAACTCTCTTGAATTATACAATAGAAGTAAAGAAGAAAAAGAACCCCCAGACCAAGGGAATCCTCGATCAGATGCACAAAACCAAGTAAGTCGTGGGTCGGTTCTCTCAAACCAAGAAAAAGATGTTGAAGCAAATTCTTCGGGATCAGACATCAAAAAACGTAGAACGAAAAAACAATACAAGAACAACACAGAAGCAGAACTTTATTTCTTCCTAAAAAAGTATTTGCATTTTCAGTTGAGATGGGATTCTTTTTTAAATCAAAGAATAATAAATAATATCAAGATCTATTGTCTCCTGCTTCGACTAATAAATCCAAGAGAAATTGCTATATCCTCTATTCAAGGGGGAGAAATGGGTCTGGATATTTTGATGATTCATAAGGATTTCACTCTTACAGAATTGGTGAAAGGGGGAATATTTATTATCGAACCGCTTCGTCTGTCTGTAAAAAACGATGGACAGTTTTTTATATATCAAATCGTAGGTATTTCATTGGTTCATAAGAATAAGCACCAAATTACTAAAAGATACCGAGAAAAAAGCTATGTTCATAAAAAAAAAAATTATGAATCCGTTGCAAGACATCAAAGAATGACTGGAAATAGAGACAAAAAGAATTATGATTTGCTTGTTCCTGAAAATATTTTATTCCCTAACCGTCGTAGAGAATTGAGAACTCTGATTTGTTTCAATTTGAAGAATCAAAATGGTATTCAGAGAAATTCCGTATTTTGTAATAACGTAAAAAAAGGGGGTCACGTTTTGGATAAAAGCAAAGATCTTGCTAGAGAGAAAAAGAAACTAATTAAATTAAAGTTCTTTCTTTGGCCCAATTATCGATTAGAAGATTTAGTTTGTATGAATCGCTATTGGTTTAATACCAATAATGGCAGTCGTTTCAGTATGATAAGGATACATATGTATCCACGATTGCAATTTTGTTACTAGTACGTTTTTCTTATTGATCGCGTACCATACGTACCATACCAGGTATATGAAAACAAAGAGAGGGACACATGCCTTGTCTTACATTCCATTATGATACAGGATACCACTTTAAGGACATACGGATTGGTTAGATCTATAAATGAATTAACAGAATTTTTTTTTAGGTCTCGCTTTTTCTCTTTTGAAGAAAAATACCATCCATTTTTACCCCTAATCAAATTGAAATTGGGATTGATTGTTGATTGATTTTATCGGAAGTTCATAATGGCTTTAAGATGATTGTGTATATTCAATTCAAATGACTAACATTATTATTACTGATCAGTAAATTTCATATTAAAAGAAAGGGAAAAGAGGATTTCGTTTTATGGTAAAAAATTCATTCATCTCAGTTACTTTTCAAGAAAAAAAAAAAGAAAACAGCGGGTCTGTTGAATTTCAAGTATTAAGTTTCACTAATAAGATACAAAGACTTACTTCCCATTTGGAATTGCACAGAAAAGACTATTTATCTCAGAGGGGTTTACGGAAAGTTTTGGAAAAACGCCAACGGCTACTTTCTTATTTGTCAAAGAAAAATAGAGTACGTTATAACGAATTAATTAGTCAGTTGAATATCCGGGAGTCAAAAAATCGTTAATTTGAAAAAAGAATTTTGAATTATTTGATTTATTAGATTTTGAATCTTGATAACTTCTTTTTGTTTTCAACAATTCATGTAAGAATGAATCGAGGAAAAACCTATGAGTATACTAGCTACAGGAAAAGACCTTATGAGAGTAAATATGGGACCTCACCACCCATCAATGCATGGTGTTCTTCGTCTCATCGTTACTCTCGATGGCGAAGATGTTATTGACTGTGAACCGATATTGGGTTATTTACACAGAGGGATGGAAAAAATTGCGGAAAACCGAACAATTATACAATATCTGCCTTATGTAACACGTTGGGATTATTTAGCTACTATGTTCACAGAAGCAATAACTGTAAATGGACCAGAACAGTTGGGAAATATTCAAGTACCTAAAAGGGCCAGCTATATCAGAGTAATTATGTTGGAGTTGAGTCGTATAGCCTCTCATCTGTTATGGCTCGGCCCTTTTATGGCAGATATTGGTGCACAGACTCCCTTCTTCTATATTTTCAGAGAAAGAGAATTAGTCTATGATCTATTCGAAGCTGCCACCGGTATGAGAATGATGCATAATTATTTTCGTATCGGGGGGATAGCGGCCGATTTACCCCATGGCTGGATAGAGAAATGTTTGGATTTCTGTGATTATTTTTTAACGGGGGTTGTTGAATATCAAAAACTTATTACACGAAACCCTGTCTTTTTAGAACGAGTTGAAGGAGTAGGCATTTTTGGTGGAGAAGAAGCAATAAATTGGGGTTTATCAGGACCAATGCTACGAGCGTCTGGAATAGAATGGGATCTTCGTAAAGTGGATCATTATGAGTGTTACGACGAATTTGATTGGGAAGTCCAGTGGCAAAAAGAAGGAGATTCATTAGCTCGTTATTTAGTCCGAATCGGTGAAATGACAGAATCCGTAAAAATTATTCAACAGGCTTTGGAAGGAATTCCGGGGGGGCCCTATGAGAATTTAGAAATCCGATGCTTTGCTAGAGAAAGCGATCCAGAATGGAATGATTTTGAAGATCGATTCATTAGTAAAAAACCTTCTCCTACTTTTGAATTACCGAAACAAGAACTTTATGTGAGAGTCGAAGCCCCAAAAGGAGAATTGGGAATTTTTCTGATAGGAGATCAAAGTAGTTTTCCTTGGCGATGGAAAATTCGCCCACCGGGTTTTATCAATTTGCAAATTCTTCCTCAGTTAGTTAAAAGAATGAAATTGGCGGATATTATGACGATACTAGGTAGTATAGATATCATTATGGGAGAAGTTGATCGTTGAAATGATAGTTGATACAACAGAAGTACAAGATATTAATTCTTTTTCCCGGTTGGAATCCTTAAAAGAGCTCTATGGGACCATACGGGTGTTTGCCCCTATTTTGACTCTTGTATTAGGAATCACAATAGGTGTCCTAGTAATTGTGTGGTTAGAAAGAGAAATATCTGCAGGAATACAACAACGTATTGGCCCTGAATACGCCAGCCCTTTCGGAATTCTTCAAGCTTTAGCAGATGGAACAAAACTACTTTTCAAAGAGAATCTTCTTCCAGCTAGAGGAAATACTCGTTTCTTCAGTATTGGACCATCTATAGCAGTCATATCAATTCTACTAAGTTATTCAGTAATTCCTTTTAGTTATCACCTTGTTTTAGCGGATCTCAATATTGGTATTTTTTTATGGATTGCCGTTTCAAGTATTGCTCCTATTGGACTTCTTATGTCAGGATATGGATCAAATAATAAATATTCGTTTTTAGGTGGTCTGCGAGCTGCTGCTCAATCGATTAGTTATGAAATACCATTAACTTTATGTGTTTTATCAATATCTCTACGTGCGATTCGCTAAAATATAAAATATAAGCTTTTCTTTTCCTTCTAGAAAAAAAAAAGAAATTTAATGGATATCCGCATTTTTTTTTTATTCATTTATTTATTCTTTAGGTTAATAAAAAAATTAGATAGTTATATATGAGTGAAAGAAAACAACTTCTAAATTCGCAGTAAAAGCAGATTGAGTCTCATTTCCTATGTACAAGAGTTAAGTGAAAGTAAACAAAAGTGGAAGATGCCCTTTACCCCAAGATTAGTTGATTGGTCATCCTAGCTTGAAGCGGGCTCAAAAGTCAACCGTATGGAGTTTTCACTATATGTTTGAATGTATTACAATACATATATTAACGAACGGGGGATTGAAAAAAAAATGGGTGGATAATAAGGAACACTAAAATACACACAAAGAATTAGTAATGGAGATTATGTAAATTAACGAAAAAGATACGTCTGCATAACATAAAAAGAATACTAATTGGGGCTTTAAGTTGGTAGAAATGATCAGGCAGTACTCCCCGCAATTCCGATTCAGAGTATGCTCCTATCCCCCAATTAAAGAAATTACTATCAGGAACGAAATAATCCTTTACTTTTTTGAGGCCCCTTTTTTCTCAGAAAGAAGAAGAGGAACTAGAAAAAAAAAAAATTACAATAAAAAGAAAAGCGATTTTTTTCTTATTTCTTTCCTATCTTCATAGCTTATTTCTTTCCTATCTTCATAGAAAGAAAAATTGTGTCATGATTCATGAACTAATGGAATGTCTAATTTTTTTTTTCGTAATCGAAAATAAAATGATGGCTCGAAATATCAATAGATATTTCTACAAAGAGTATTTTATTGAAGGATTTATTAAGTTATTACTCACCCCAAAAAAGTTGAAGGATGAGATCAATTCAGAAATGCTTTTTGATTTATTCTTATAGCGGACAGAATTCCATTGGTATAATTGGGGACCTTCCACGAATAACCATATCAAGATAACGAATACTTGCCCGGTCCTTACATTTATTTGTGGCCCTGAGGAGCCGTATGAGGTGAAAATCTCATGTACGGTTTTGTAATAGCGATGGGAACAGTAATGTTATCACCGACTATGATTATCTAATAGTTCAAGTACAGTTGATATAGTCGGGGCGCAATCAAAATATGGTTTTTGGGGGTGGAATTTGTGGCGTCAACCTATAGGGTTTATCGTTTTTCTAATTTCTTCCCTAGCAGAATGCGAAAGATTACCTTTTGATTTACCAGAAGCAGAAGAAGAATTAGTAGCAGGCTATCAAACCGAATATTCGGGGATCAAATTTGGTTTATTTTACGTTGCTTCCTATCTAAATTTATTAGTTTCCTCATTATTTGTAACAGTTCTTTACTTGGGCGGTTGGAATCTTTCAATTCCGTACATATTTGTTCCTGAGTTATTTGAAATAAATAAAGCGGATGGAATCTTTGGAACGACAATTGGTATATTTATTACATTAGCTAAAACTTATTTGTTCTTGTTCATTTCTATCACAACAAGATGGACTTTACCTAGACTAAGAATGGACCAATTATTAAATCTTGGCTGGAAATTCCTTTTACCTATTTCTCTCGGTAATCTATTATTAACAACCTCTTCCCAACTCCTTTCGCTGTAAACAAAAAAAAGGGATACTATATTCACGGCTTACCTCAAACAAGAGAAAGAAAAAATTTATTCATAGATATTACCGATATGTTCCCTATGGTAACTGGGTTCATGAATTATGGTCAACAAACAGTACGAGCTGCAAGGTACATTGGTCAAAGTTTCATGATTACCTTATCCCAAGCAAATCGTTTCCCTGTAACTATTCAATATCCTTATGAAAAATTAATAACATCGGAGCGTTTCCGCGGTCGAATCCATTTTGAGTTTGATAAATGTATTGCTTGTGAAGTATGTGTTCGTGTATGTCCTATAGATCTGCCTGTTGTTGATTGGAAATTGGAAACTGATATTCGAAAGAAACGATTGCTTAATTACAGTATTGATTTCGGAATTTGTATTTTTTGTGGTAACTGCGTTGAGTATTGTCCAACAAATTGTTTATCAATGACTGAAGAATATGAACTTGCTACTTACGACCGTCACGAATTGAATTACAATCAAATCGCTTTAGGTCGTTTACCAATGTCAGTAATTGACGATTTTACAATTCGAACAGTTTTGAATTCGTCTCAAAGAAAAAACGGGTAAATCTCTTTATTATTGGAAATTACTAGGGTTCCGTGTTGGTATAAAGGAATAAGGTCTTTCTCTTTGTTTGGTACAAATCCCAACTATAGATTGGATTATGAGAAGTACAAATTAATTTGTATTGAAAGTCTGTTAATATATCCACAATTTTTTCGAAATATAGACTTTCAATTTCCAACTGCCATTTCCAATAAAGAAAAGAACGAAATTGATCCAATAACTGTACCCACATCAATTCACACCTATTAGATTTGAATTGAATTCAATCGGGAATGCCTCATAAAAAAAAATTGCCTGGTCGGTTCAATAAGGTCATGAAAAAACATTTCGATTTATTTATCTCTTATTTTAATATAATGGATTTGGCTGGACCAATACATGATTTTCTTTTAGTTTTTCTAGGATCGGGTCTTATATTAGGAGGTCTGGGAGTGGTATTACTTACCAACCCGATTTATTCTGCCTTTTCATTGGGATTCGTTCTTATTTGTATATCCTTATTCTATATTCTATCAAATTCGCCTTTTGTAGCTGCTGCACAGCTCCTTATTTATGTAGGAGCTGTAAATGTTTTAATCATATTTGCTGTAATGTTCATGAATGGTTCAGACTATTCCAACGATTTTCATTTGAATCTTTGGACTATTGGGGATGGAGTTACTTCTCTGGTTTGTACAAGTATTTTTTTGTCCTTACTCACTACTATTCTAGATACGTCGTGGTACGGGATTATTTGGACTACACGATCCAACCAGATTATAGAGCAAGATTTGATAAGTAATAGTCAACAAGTTGGAATTCATTTATCAACCGACTTTTTTCTTCCATTTGAACTCATTTCGATAATTCTTTTAGTTGCTTTGATAGGTGCAATTGCCGTAGCTCGTCAGTAAAAAATCTTTATAACTAGCAACAGCAATCCAAATTCAACTTTTCTGTGTTATCACATCTATTTGCCTTCAATTCTATTTGAATACTGTTTCATGTATAAATCAAATAGAAGTTTTTTGATTCGATCTATTAGCATATATTCTTTTGTTCTATACTTGTTAGATTATAAGCAATCAAATCACTTGACTTATTGTTCATATTGAAATGAATCGAAATTGGTACGGAGTTGGTCAATGATGCTCGAGCATGTACTTATTTTGAGTGCTTATTTATTTTCTATTGGTATCTATGGATTGATCACGAGCCGAAATATTGTTCGGGCCCTGATGTGTCTTGAACTTATACTAAACGCGGTTAATATAAATTTTGTAACATTTTCCGATTTTTTTGATAGTAGGCAATTAAAAGGAGATATTTTCTCAATTTTTGTTATAGCTATTGCAGCCGCTGAAGCAGCTATCGGATCAGCTATTGTTTCGTCAATTTATCGTAACAGAAAATCAATTCGTATCAATCAATCGACTTTGTTGAATAAATAAAATAGTATTTCAAAATCAGAATATTCCTCAATTCGAATTAGCATCTATAATACGTCCTACCCTCGATCATATTGGCGAAAACGTAAAAAATCAAAGTATTTTTGTTCCCTCTTATCAGTTGATCCAGAAATGGATTGATTCCAAAATTCTGGTAAATCGTTGATTGATCTGGTGTTTCAATATATGATTCATTTCCAAAATTACTAGATCGAAAATTTATGAATTCAGAAATTGATAGATTCAATGTCACATTCAGTAAAGATTTATGATACATGTATAGGGTGTACTCAATGTGTCCGAGCATGTCCCACGGATGTATTAGAAATGATACCTTGGGACGGATGTAAAGCTAAACAAATTGCTTCTGCTCCAAGAACGGAGGATTGTGTTGGTTGTAAGAGATGTGAATCCGCCTGTCCAACGGATTTCTTGAGTGTTCGAGTTTATTTATGGCATGAAACAACTCGAAGCATGGGTCTAGCTTATTGATATTGATACGTTCCCCAAAACCCCACTTGAATCTATTTTGAATACATTTTTTTTTACTTACTGATTACCGACAAAAACCCGTACTCGAAAAATAAAAAAAAAAATTAATAATATATATTCTATTTTTCGAGCACGGTTTTGTCTGGTTCGAGTGTATCTTGCCTTTACCACGAACTTTTTTCCTTGGTTAACAATAATTGTAGTTTTTCCGATAGCCACGGGTTTTTTCATTTTCTTTCTCCCTCATAGAGGAAATAAGGTGACTAGGGGGTATACTATATATATATGCGTGCTAGAACTCCTTCTAACGACCTATGCCTTCTGTTATCATTTCGAATTGGACGATCCATTAATACAACTCGCAGAGGATTATAAATGGATCGATTTTTTTGGTTTTTACTGGAGATTGGGAATAGATGGACTTTCCCTAGGACCCATTTTATTGACGGGATTTATCACCACTTTAGCTACGTTAGCGGCTTGGCCAGTTACTCGGAATTCCCGATTATTCTATTTCCTGATGTTAGCAATGTATAGCGGTCAAATAGGATCATTTGCTTCTCGTGACCTTTTACTTTTTTTCATCATGTGGGAATTAGAATTAATTCCTGTTTATCTACTTCTATCAGCATGGGGTGGAAAGAAACGTCTTTATTCAGCTACAAAGTTTATTTTGTACACTGCAGGAGGTTCCGTTTTTCTATTAATAGGAGTTTTGGGTATCGGTTTATATGGTTCCAATGAACCAACATTAAATTTTGAAATATTAGCTAATCGATCGTATCCCGTGGCACTGGAAATACTATTCTATATTGGATTTCTTATTGCTTTTGCTGTCAAATCACCGATTATACCCTTACATACATGGTTACCAGACACCCATGGGGAGGCCCATTACAGTACTTGTATGCTTCTGGCCGGAATCTTATTAAAAATGGGAGCATATGGCTTGGTTCGGATCAATATGGAACTATTACCGCACGCTCATTCTCTATTTTCTCCCTGGTTAATCATAGTAGGTACAATGCAAATAATTTATGCAGCTTTAACATCTCCTGGCCAACGCAATTTAAAAAAAAGAATCGCCTATTCCTCTGTATCTCATATGGGTTTCATAATTATAGGAATTGGCTCGATAACTGATACAGGACTCAGCGGAGCCATTTTACAAATAATTTCTCATGGGTTTATTAGCGCTGCACTTTTTTTCTTAGCAGGAACGAGTTATGATAGAATACGTCATGGTTATCTCGACGAAATGGGCGGACTGGCTATACCAATTCCAAAGATATTCACGCTATTTAGTATCTTATCAATGGCTTCCCTTGCATTACCGGGCATGAGTGGTTTTGTTGCGGAATTGATAGTCTTTTTTGGAATAATTACTAGCCAAAAATATTTTTTAATAGCAAAAATACTGATTACTTTTGTAATGGCAATTGGAATGATATTAACTCCTATTTATTCATTATCTATGTTACGGCAAATGTTTTATGGGTACAAGCTATTTAATGGCGTAAACTCTTATTTTTTTGATTCTGGACCACGGGAATTATTTGTTTTGATCTCTATTCTTCTACCCGTACTTGGTATTGGTATTTATCCGGATTTCGTTCTGTCACTATCAGTGGACAAAGTCGAAGCTATTCTATCTAATTTTTTTATAGAGAATTTTCATGAATAAAAAAAGAAAAAATAAATTTGAATTGTAACCAAACCCCTTTGGCGTTTGTGAGAACCTTTTGAATCACTCCACTACTTGATTCAAAAGGTTCTCGGCGGTTTCCACTCAGTTTCGTTTATATATATGCGCTGTCCTCTGTTTGTCTTCATCAGGCCCTTTCTTTTCTTCAATTTGGAATTCAATTAGATGTGAATTGTTAATTAAATGAACCATAACTATGTAACCCTATTCCTAATAGATTGACCCCGAAATAACATATCCAAATTATAACAAAGCCCATAGAAGCCACAATTGCGGAATTAAAACCTTCCGATTTTTTATTTGTTCGAGTATGGAAATAAATCCCGAATATAGTCCAAGTAATAAATGCCCAAGTTTCCTTTGGATCCCAATTCCAATATGATCCCCATGCCTCATTAGCCCATACTGCGCCTGAAAGAATACCTATGGTTAAAAAGATAAATCCTAGACTAATAATATGATAACTCCAATGATCCAATTGTTGAATCAATTGATACCTGTAATAATTTCTAGCAGAAAAAAAATAAGTATTTAGTAAAACATTGGTTTTTGCATTCATGTATTGTATTTCACCGAAGGAAAATGACTCAGTTACAGTTCCATTTAATAATTTATTGCTTTTACCAAAAATCCTTATAACTTTTCGAAATGTAATGACTAGAAGAGCTGTGGATAATAATGATCCGCATAAAAGAGCTGCATAGCCGAATACCATCATACTTACGTGCATCATTAACCACTGAACTTGTAGAGCGGGCACTAATATTCCGGATTGATGCATTTTGGTTAACAAACACGAAGTTGCAAAGCCTTGGGTAAAAATAGCACTTGGCGCGGTTATTGCGCTTAAATTATTTTTATGTTTTAAAATCCTATGAATAATGGAGAAACTCCATGACAGAAAGATTAATGATTCATATAAATCACTTAATGGGAAATGCCCCGAATAAATCCAACGAATTACTAATAATCCTGTTAGACAGAAAAGGGTAGCTATCATCCCCTTTTCTGATGAATCATATAGTCCTACGATTTCATCGACTAATAAGGTTATTAAATGAATTGTAATTCCAATTGAAATGATCGAAAATGATATATGAGTTAATATATGTTCTAAAGTTGAAAATATCATAAATAAAAAATAAAATTAAAAGTAAAAAGTGAAAGTCTCTCGAGTATACGGAATGGAAATCGGAAATTCAATTCATTATAGGGCTTTTATATATCTTTTAGAAGATGTTATGCCGCCACTCGGATTCGAACCGAGATGCTCTAGCACTGCTTCCTAAGAGCAGCGTGTCTACCAATTTCACCATAGCGGCTTGCTAGAAATAATAATAACTTATTTTTATTTAATCGTCGAGATTGAAAGAGAAAGTTTCAATGAGATACTTTTTATTTTTAGGAAGCATTCAATTGATGAATAAAAACTTGTTTCAATTGAGATTGAAACAGTCTCTTTTTTATCGTTTTATTTAGTTATTTAAGGTTTCAGTTTTATTTAACTTAACAATAACATATTCTTTTTCTTTTTTATGGATCACGATCACAATTTAAGCATAATATCCAATAATTCAAAAAATTTTATTTAATATTTAATTTGCATAACTTTTGTCTTGTGATAATCGTTAGGTTTTTTTCAGTATGAATTTGTCTTAGGGTTTATCAAACCAATTAGGTATTGAGCTATACATATTATATAAAAGAATTTCGATTTCTATTGTCCTACTTCAAAAATTGATTTCTAAATCCGAATTCTAAAAATCGATATTTTTAGATTGATCCTCCCTTTCAAACTTTCAAACATAGGATTTTTTTATTACTTATAAATTGCATACTATTCGTATAGAAATTAGAAATACGCCGAAATGGCGAAAGACGCTTTTCTCATTCTCACTTGGAGTGATGATTCAGAAAGTTTTAAAAAAAGTATAATTAATAATTAGTTTCAACAACTCATTGCTTTTGTCTAAAGATTTCAATTTATGCTATTCTATAGCATAAATTGAAATAGAA